TTATTACTTATTACTAGAATTCGTAAAATACGCTTGGTAAGCGGGTTGTATTTATTAAACATGTGTAGCTATCTTCTATATATCCGTCTCCCCTTTTATTCTTTTATTGCTGTTCTATTCGGGGCAGCATGGGCGGGGGTCTATCCAAATTTAGACTTTTTTTCGTCAATCGATTCAATGAAAAATTGAAGTACGATATTTTCTGAGAATTCCCTATCGGCACCCTATATTTGAATATCCGATTCTATATCTGGGATTATATATGTTCTGGTTCCGGAGTTTACTTTACATATATAAATTTTTTTTATATAATATAAATATATATAAATAATATATATAATTATAATCGAAATTGAGAAAAATGGAAATTAAGAAAAATTTTTTGATTGAAAAGAATCAACAATAATTAGTTATTATTTTGACTTTCTTATGTCATTAGGGAAACATAATTTAAGATCGAAATCTAAAAATCATTCATGAATTCGCAGTCAAGCCACAAGTCAATAGTTAATGGTTCAAAATTATTATGAATTTTTTTTGTGAAATAAATTTTCCCTTTCAATAGAAAGGATAGGGGAAGTTTTTAGGTATTGTGTATTTTGTGATACTATACAATCAATCGAAGGGTTGGATCTAATAAAAAAAGGGAATGGTTTCTTTTGGTTAAGGCAAACAGGATTCAAGATGTCAGTACAAAAAAAGAAGTTCAGTAATCCAATACACCTCAAACCAAAAAGGGGGTAATATTGTCATCTATTTTTTTTGGCGACATGGCCGAGCGGTAAGGCGGAGGACTGCAAATCCTTTGTTCCCCGGTTCAAATCTGGGTGTCGCCTGGTCAACAAAAGACCTGAAATCCCTTCTTTTTTTTGATATAACTCACCGAAATCTTCGCCAGCATAGGGGGAGGGGGGCTGTTGATACCCCCTTGATTCGAAGCATATGGAGATTCTCAAAAGATCTGTAACTTTTTTTTGATAGGAGTCAAAAAAAGATTTTCGTACTATGAAGGGAGCCGAGAAGTCTTGATAGCCCTTCCACTACTAATGGAATATTTACTGACTGGGCCTTGAATTAGATAACCAAAAGGGAGTCTAACTGTTACTTATTGTGGAGAAACAACTTTGGTCTACAAACTCCCGAATGTCTTTGAATACTCAGATATTCGATCAATATTTGATTGTCAAATTCAGTTTTTAGAAAAAAAAACTGCCAAAAAAACTTCTGTTCAGTAACCCCTAGTCAAGAATATAATCGACTGTCTCCCCATTTTTTCACAGAGACGAAATAGAGAAAATGGGAAATAAAGAAAATAGAGGTATGTGTGTGATAGATAATGATTTACCTTGGTTATATAGATATAGTTTTTATTCCGTTTTTTTATGAATGAATTATGAAGGTTAACAAAAGAATAGATCTTTTTATTCCTACATGCTATAGCTATATTAGTAAGACTCCCTTGTCCACGGGGGTCGTTGCATATTTTGCTTGTACTTAATCTTTCCCAATTCGACTAGAAATCATAATGATCAGAAAATTTGTATTAATAATTTCTTATAAATTAAATGCATTTATTGGATTGGTTCATTAAATAAAGAATTGGGAGTAAGAATCCCCTTTTGACTATGCACCCTGGATTTCACTATTATTAGTGAACAAGAATGGAATAATTCCTTCATATTCAGATAGGGGACATAATTCACATGGATATAGTAAGTCTCGCTTGGGCTGCTTTAATGGTAGTCTTTACATTTTCCCTTTCACTCGTCGTATGGGGGAGAAGTGGACTTTAGAAGTACTATTAATGTAATTACGGTAAGGAATCAAACTTTCTCAATTGTTTTTTGGATTTATGCTTTATCGACATCGACTCATTTCATATCATGGTTCAAGTGTTACAAATCGGTAGGGTTTACTACTCCTTTTCGAAATTGGAAGAAGTTCCCATACTCCTTTCTGTTAGCGATTTAATCAAATACTTTTTTGGTTTGGAATGCTAAAAAAAAATGACTGGTTTTTTTTTATGAAATTAATGGGAGCCCTGTCCGTAGACTTTTTACTTCTTTGATTTTCTTTTTTTCGATAGATACTGGGATTTCGATTTGAAATAATCAGAAATCTCGGAATTCAAGCCGTAAAAGTAAGAGTTACCCCCCTTTTTTTTTTATTTCGGTCGGAATCAATACAAATCAAAAAAATCAATACAAATCAAAAAAAGAAATCTAGCAAAGAAATAGAACTGGGGCCCTATGTATATTCTATGGATAGAATTCTATCGATATGAAGATAGATATTTTAGAAGATTGCTCTATATTAAGCCTGTATCTTTATACAGTACAACTTTATAAACTAAAAAACCACCAATCTAATAGATAATATGGTAGAAAGAAATATATCAACCTTTCTACCATATTATCAAATCTCATAGAATACTGTTGATTATAGCCTGCGTATTTAATTGAAGATTTAAGAAACGAAATTGGAATCCTTTATTTATATTTATTTCTTAAATAATTCTCATTGATAAAGACATAAGAAGTCAAGTTTCATTCAGATTAATCGGTTTGGCTGACCGTTTTTACATATATGATAAGTAAAAAAGCAGTAGGAACTAGAATAAAGAGTGCAGTAGCAATAAATGCGAGAATATTTACTTCCATAATCTAAGTGGTTTTTACTTCGCAATAACTCGGGATTTAATCCCATAGAGATAATCAAAATTTCGCCTGTAAATTCAAGGGGATGAATTCCATCTCGATGATATTGAATCGCATCAATATTATGAATAACAAAATCTGGGCTATCAAATCACTTCGCCGTCGCGAATTAAATAGTATAACATAGGAAGATCCTTTATCCATACTCAATATAAAATTGAATTCGTAATCGAATCGAGAAATCTTTTTTTCTTTTTTTACATTCTTTCTACAACCTACCGCCTTCCTTGGACAATCAAACGATTATTCATTACCTCACAAATAACACGAATAATAAAGCTAAAGGGGGTGGTTATTTGATCTTTCTTTTTTTAATATTCTCTTTTCTTGGATTAGTACTAGCATAGATTAAAAAAAAGTTCGGTGTAAAATTGGAATGAGATAGATTAAAAAAAAGGAGTTAGTTTGAGTCATTGAGACTACCCAAAATCGGAACTAGAAAGGGAGAGAGTTTTCATCTGAAAAGTCTTTTTCCGGGTAACTCAAATTCCATTTTTTTTGGAGTGTACAAGAAATGAATTCTAGTTGTGTATGTGCTCCCGAGAAACATATGATACTCTATTCCATTAGATAGAGGCAATAAATTGAAAGACCAGACCCAGTACGCTATCCTTTGGAATCCGGAATATGATGTTCCCAATAATTGGATTAGTCCAATTAGATCTCTCTCCCCCCAATAGGTACTAGTTGAAGTAATGAAAATTTAAATATTTGGTTGTGTTTGATGAGAAATAACGAAAAAAGAAAAAAAATCCCTATTGAGAATGACCGAAATTCTATTAATTTCATTGTGCCCCTTTTACCAGAAAAAGAAAATAGAGAGGTGAGTTGATGTGTCTATTGGATCCGTCGGGACTGACGGGGCTCGAACCCGCAGCTTCCGCCTTGACAGGGCGGTGCTCTGACCAATTGAACTACAATCCCAGGGAAATAAGGTATACCGCATCAATATTTTTAGGATTTCATTCAAACCCATTTTTTTCGTGTTGTAACAGAGACACGAGTGATATAGTGATATCTGCATGACTATGCACTTTCTTTTTTGTGAGAACGACAGTAATTACATTACTAGTGATTCTTTCTTTATTTACAAATCGATTGATCATCAATTTTTCAATCAAAAAAGATTTCTTTTTTCGTTTATTTAGACTTTCCTTTATACTTACAGATACTGATATGAATCTAGATCATTATATTCTCTAGATCCGAATTTTTTGGAACAAGTAAATAAAACAAATAAAGAGGTATGTATATAGAATGGAATTCTTTTATTCCCACGTATCGTGCGCTTCAGAAAGACAAAATTTGCATCTCACGGTCTATGAGCGAATTCTTGGGCCGAGCTGGATTTGAACCAGCGTAGACATATTGCCAACGAATTTACAGTCCGTCCCCATTAACCCCTCGGGCATCGACCCAGGAAAAATCAATTCCATTTTCAATTAATGCACGATCAACTTCCTTTTGTAGTACCCTACCCCCAGGGGAAGTCGAATCCCCGCTGCCTCCTTGAAAGAGAGATGTCCTGAACCACTAGACGATGGGGGCATATGTGTCCGACCGCCACCATACTATGAGCATAGTATCAACAATTTTTCTAAATTGTCAATAGAGTCAATAGAATGTAAGAATAGGATTCAATCCAAGAGATCCTTCCGCCCTTCACGATTCCATAGAGTTTTTTGATTCGTTATTCCTATTTATGAATCCTTCATTCTAACCGCCATCCCATCCGATTCGATATAAAAAGCCATTATCATTATCCATTATTCATATTTTTTCTTTTATTAGAATAGAATTCGAATTTCATTTCAAAACTGAAAAACGAATACTCAATTTAAAAATCGAATATCTAATTTAATTCGATCTAAAATTCTATCTAAATTCAATATGAAAAAAAAAAAATAGTCTCGATTAACTATATATAATATAAAGCGTTTCTTATAAATAGAAAGAAATACGAGGGAAAGGATCCCCTTGTGGAATGGTTTATCCACCCCAACAAAAAAATACAACTTTCAACTCCATTTCTTCTACTTTCTTGATTCATTCATTTTTTTTAAGACGAAATATGTCTTCGTAGTAAACCAGAAAATTTATAACGAAAAAATCCGGGATGATAAAGGGGATCAATAAAATTTCGGAAATTGTTTTTTTTTGATTAAGGGGACAAATCGAACTTCTCCATCACATTGATTTAATCAAATATCTTGGATCTATGTCAAATTGGTAGGTACATGTCTCAAGTGATTTTTGTTCTGATGGGGATCAATTTCATAAAAG